TTGAGCCAAAAGGTCACGATTCAAGATAAATTCATGGGGAAGTGGTATCTCTTTAGGATCCACCCCGGCGTCAAGAAATTGGTTAATTGGTAAAGATACATGGATTTGGTGTCCCGCCCAAGAAAGAGACCCAAGTCCTAATAATCCTGCTAAGTGGTGATTCAACATGGATTCTACATCTTGGAACCAGGCTAATTTTGGAGCGGCTTTGTGATAATGGAACCAACCAGCAAAAAGCATTAACGCTGCAAAAATCAATGCACCAATTGCAGTACAATAGAGTTGTAATTCACTAGTTATTCCAGATGCTCGCCAAAGCTGAAAAAACCCAGAGGTTATTTGGATTCCTCGGAAACCCCCGCCTACATCACCATTCAATATTTCTTGCCCTACTATAGGCCAAACTACCTGAGCACTGGGTCCAATGTGAGTAGGATCACTTAGCCATGCTTCATAATTGGAAAAGCGGGCACCATGAAAGTACATGCCACTCAACCAAAGAAAGATAATGGAGAGTTGCCCGAAATGAGCACTAAAGACTTTTCGAGAGATCTCCTCCAAATCACCCGTATGACTATCGAAATCGTGAGCATCAGCATGTAGGTTCCAGATCCAAGTGGTAGTATCAGGGCCCTTAGCTAGTGTTCTTGAGAAATGGCCGGGTCTGGCCCATTCTTCAAAAGATGTTTTTACAGGATCCCTATCCACAACAATTTTTACTTCTGGTTCCGGCGAACGAATAATCATTAAGTCCTCCTCTTTCCGGACAAGACATACAAAGAGACCCGCCAACTGTCTTTTTAGTGAATCTTTGAAAGATAGATTTTGAAAGATAGATATTATGGTTAGTTCTTTTCTTTACTATCTATCGTTCTTCTATTTTTTTTAGTTATTCACTGGAGCAATTATATATTGAAGTCAATGCGAGGCAAGTGTTCGGATCTATTATGACATAAAGATTAGGTGCCTAACGGACATTGTTTGTCTTGAAAAACAAATATTTCCCGACGTAAGAAAAAAATTTTTGAAATTTAAGAAACTGGTGTATTTTTTTTGAAGGTATAAGCTCCTATATACATCTACTTTCCTTGAGCATAATATAGGGTTTTTTATTTTATTCTAAATTCCAAGATAACTCATTAGAATTATTAATAAGACAGTCCTGATATATTAGCAATATTTATATTGCCACTATTTTTTCTTTTTATTCACTTTATTACTTCTATTCTGGACCCTATCCCTATGGTTTATCCTTATGAAATATCATATAAAATAGAAGGTAGAAGAAAGGGATATAATAAAATTCTTGATTCGATCTTACGACCTAATTGATTTGATTAATGGATCAATAACCAAACCACCCATTTTATGAAAAATAAGGAGCGTGCTCTTATTCAAATTCAAAGCGCTTCGTAATCTTCAACCAGTTCTGTGCTTCAATATAATTTCCCGGAGTAAGCGCGATAGCTTGTTTCCAATACTCAGCAGCTTGATCAAACCAAGCTTCTGCAATTTCCGAATCACCCTGTAGAATGGCCTGTTCTCCTCGGTCGGAATAGGCAGTTCCTTCCCTTAGAACCGTACTTGAGAGTTTCCTACCTCATACGGCTCATAAATTGCTATCTTAATTTCCCCTATCTTAACTGAATTCGATTTCTAAAAAATCGATCGAATTTGTTTTTGGTTTAAGCAGAAGAAGTTAATTACCCAAGTTTCAAACCCTAATTTTTATCCATAATCAGTTTGATCTTTTTTCCCACCTTCAGAAGAATGAAGCATAGATAGATCTAGAGCCTTCGTTCGAATTTTCTAAAAGGTAACTATCCCGGTTTCATATATGAAATCTCTATAGAATCCTTGAAAAAGACTTTTTTACATAAGAAAGAAAAAAGAACTTACTATCTTTGGGATCTGATACTACACCGCTGCTTAATCCCTTAGTGGATCGGCTCTATTACATAAGCGGATTCCTAAATTTGACCCCATATCGTGGGATAAGATAAGTAAGCAGTTTTTTTTAGTTGTATCGACCCAGTCGCTCACTAATTGATCTTTACGGTGCTTTCCCTATCAATTTGAGAGCTTTATCCATAGAGTAGTAGTATAGGCGATACTTTCTTCCTTTTTTGATTCTCTTGAAGTGTCCTTCCTTCCTACAGCTGATAGGGAAAAATCGTTGTTTTTACGATCCCTATGTAGAAAGCCTTTTTTTCTAGTATTTACTAGAAAATTTGATCCTCTCTTTTTTTCTTTCTATAGTGGAGATAGTCGCACGTAATGACAGATCACGGCCATATTATTAAAAGCTTGCGGTAAGAAAGGGTTTCGTTCTAGTGCCCGGAAATAATATTCCAAAGCCTTTGTATGCTCTCCATTGCTTGTGTGTATAAGTCCTATGTTATAGAGTATATAACTTCGATCATAGGGGTCGATTTCTAGTCGCGTAGCTTCATAATAATTTTGCAAAGCTTCCGCATAATTTCCTTCGGATTGAGCCAACATCCGTTACGGTCGTTCATTCTATTCAAAAAATCTCCGTTCCAAAACCGTACATGAGGTTTTCATCTCATACGGCTCCTCCCTTCTGTACATAGTACTAAGCGAAATAATCTATAGAATCAAAATAGAATTAGTCCCGTCTCATTATGAATCGAAAGGGGCTGGTATTTTTCCAAGAAATCTCTAGCCAACCTTTTCGCAAGAGGTTTTTCTTAACACCAATGAATTTTATTAATGCTAGAAAAAAACAATAGCTCCAAGAATTTATTTGTTCTCAACGCCCCCTATTTAGAGGAATTAGCCACTTCAACGATCTTTGATGGTTATAGGGGTATCCAAAGTACAAACCTGATGGTTGTTTGTTATCCCAACCATTCTTCCCAACCCTGATACGGATCAGGAAAGGGCTAATTTCTAACAAAGTTTTTCTCTTGTTGATTCCTTTCCTATTTCTAGGTGTAGTGCTTTTCTCCCCTATGCTGCCTACTGGTACTAATAGAGTAGAGTTGGCCTGTAATCCATAACCTATCCTGTAGGTATAACCTTTCGCTCAATACTCAAATCTATAATTGAAGCATCTGAGGCCGCATCAATCGAGGATACACGACAGAAGGAATTGTTAGTTCACCTCACCTTCCCGAAGCGTGGGTTTGCTTTACTAATATTGTTCTCTCTATGTGAACCCCTTCTCTTTCTCGGAAGACTAAGGTGTAGGTAGGGCTAAAAAAAAAAAACAAAAAAAAAAAGAGTCAAATCGCACCATCTCTATAATAAGTAAATGCCTTTTTTTCTCCTGAGGTTGTCGGAATTATTCGCAATAAAATATTGGCTACAATTGAGAAGGTCTTATCAATGAAATTTCCATTTGCGCGGGATCTAGGCATAATTCCCAACCCATTCCATATAGAATTGTTTTCATTCCTTCACAAAATAACATAAAAACAAACACATTCGATTCTTATAAATCGATCCCTCCGTATGCTCTAAATCCATATGCTTTAAATGGATAAGAGAGATATGGATTTTCTGCGCAGCTCAAATTGTATCCTTTTTATTCTGCTTGGACAAGAGGAGATATGAAATATTTGACTAAGACTGGATTTCATTCCACTTTCCTATTTCTCAACAATAACTTCTCTCATCAGCTATTTTGTGTTTGCAAAGTCATTAATTGTCTCATACCCTATTTTGGATTTCGACAGTATGGTGTAGCGTACCTTATGCAAACGGAATTTTAAGGTTTCTTTATTTTATTATGCAATAAATTTGATTATGCAATAAGAAGAAAAGAAGAATTCTTCCATTCTCTTTTTCTTTGGTTGCGGGAAAACCCAAACTAAAACTTTTATAGGGAGCGCAATTCCTGGTAAAAAAAACCTAAGATCCTTCCACTTACAGCAAAAGGAATTTTTCCAATAGAACTATGGAACCTCCGAGCGGTTGCGGTTGTACCTGTACTGCAGGAATAAGAAAACTCGCTATTCACTCAGTTTATTTTCCATAATAAGATTATTGTAGGAGAGATGGCCGAGCGGTTGAAGGCGTAGCATTGGAACTGCTATGTAGACTTTTGTTTACCGAGGGTTCGAATCCCTCTCTTTCCGTTTTTCTTAATTTATCAACGTTAACGAGCACAATGTAGCAAATCAAATAACAATTTATTCCAGCAATAATATCGTATTTAATAGAAATTTTCTATAGCAAATTACCGTGGGATGTAAAATATACATATAGGAAAAAAAAGATCCTAGGGTTAATCCATTTTTGCTAGTTGAGTGGGAAAATACGAATTAGTAGTCTTACGAATTAGTGGTCTTAGGTCGATTTAGTTCGGGGGAAGGGTAAGGGGAAGAAAATTCTATGAACCTTTCTTTTTTTCGTTAAGTTCAAGTCTGACGAGAGTAATATTCTACAACTAACAACTCATTTATTTTGAGACCAACCCACTTCCTATCTAGAATTTTATTTACTAGTCCTTTATATTCTAATGTGTCAATCGTCAAATGCTTTGGCAATTTCCCTGGGTCAGATGAAGCAATAGAATTTTGAACCAGACCTTTTGATCTTTGGTTATCTTTCGTAGTAATAATATCTCGGGGTTTGCAACGAAAACTTGGTATATTGACTATACGACCATTAACTAAAATATGTCTATGGTTTACTAATTGGCGGGCTCCAGGAATGGTTGAAGCCATACCCAATCGAAAAAGGATATTATCCAAACGCATTTCAAGTAATTGTAGTAAAACCTGGCCTGTTGACCTTTTTGCTTTTCCAGCGATATGTACATATCTAAGTAATTGTCGTTCTGTCAGACCGTAATGAAAACGCAATTTCTGTTTTTCTTGAAGACGAATACGATATTGCTCCTTTTTACCAGAATGGAATTTTTTTTTCAGATTACTTCCGGATTTAGGTGTTTTTCTAGTGAGTCCTGGTAAAGCTCCCAGACGGCGTATTTTTTTTAAACGAGGTCCTCGATAACGGGACATGAAGACTCCTTTTTTATTTTATTGAAATTTCATTTTACACAATTAATTTCATTGTATTTACATTACAGAATACATCGAAATTAAAACTGAATTAAACTACAGGATAAACAGAGTAAAATCAACTAAAGTACCACAAAAACTAGAATTTCATCAAAATCTGTATTTTTTGTATATATATTATTTATTTTATTGTTTTGTATCTAGCAAAATTGTAAGGTAGAAAACATAAAAGATCCTGGATTCTCCATTGAATTTGGAAAAAAAAAGAGATTTTTGTTCGTAGAACATCGATAGAGAAAAAAAGCCGACTATCGGATTTGAACCGATGACCCTCGCATTACAAATGCGATGCTCTAACCTCTGAGCTAAGTGGGCTTACATAGCAGAAATAGTGTAACAAATAGAAATAGATATAGTATAGGAAATCCGTAAAATCGCAGATCTTAGTTATTAATTTTAGCTATTAACTAGATTCTAAATTTTAAGTTCTACTTAATCTTATAAAAAAAACTAAAACTTCTTAAAGATAAAGTTACCTTGATATGCTTAACTAGAAGATATCTTTAAATAAAATTTAAAAATTTATTGAATTTTATTTTTATTTCTCTAATTCGCAAATCCATTTTTCTATATAGAATAGAATTGATTCCTATTTCTATAATGGAATTGGATTTCAGATATTTTCAATTTGATATGGCTCCGACGAATAATCTAATACATAGAAAAGAATAATATATATGAAAGATATAATAAAGAGAAAATGCAACTTTATTGGCATTTTCATTCGATCATTATCGACTTTTTTTTTGAGATATTTTTTTATTTGTTAATAATTTTAGAATTCCTATTTCACTAAGGGGGACATAGAGTCATAGCAAATAAAATAGCTAATTCTTATTAGAAAAAAAAAAAGAATGAATATCAAGCGTTATAGTATGATTTCGAATACTCTAAAAAAGTAATACAGTAGGGGGGGGGGAGAGAAAAACTTTGGGATATATTGATTCGGATTGAATTGGAAATACCTCAACGATACAATCAATTCAATTCTGAATTGCAATAAGCAAGTGGGGTCTCTCAAATAGAGTCGAACTGCTAGACTACGTCGAGTGATGAATTCAATAGATTCAAAAAAACTAAGAGATGGATGAAATTACACAAGGAATCCTTGTCTCAAAGAAGAGGAAAATGGGGATATGGCGAAATCGGTAGACGCTACGGACTTGATTGTATTGAGCCTTGGTATGGAAACCTGCTAAGTGGTAACTTCCAAATTCAGAGAAACCCTGGAATTAAAAAAGGGCAATCCTGAGCCAAATCCGTGTTTTGAGAGGGGGGTTCTCGAACTAGAATACAAAGGAAAAGGATAGGTGCAGAGACTCAATGGAAGCTGTTCTAACGAATCGAGTTAATTACGTTGTGTTGTTAGTGGAACTCCTTCTAAATTTGAAGGAAGGGCTTTATACATCTAATAAAGTGGATTAATCGGACGAGGACAAAGAGAGAGTCCCATTCTACATGTCAATACTGACAACAATGAAATTTCTAGTAAAAGGAAAATCCGTCGACTTTATAAGTCGTGAGGGTTCAAGTCCCTCTATCCCCAAACCCTCTTTTATTCGCTAACTATAGTATTTATCCTCTTTTTTCCTTTTTATCAATTTAAGATTCATTAGCTTTCTCATTCTACTCTTTCCCAAAGGAGTGCGAAGAGAACTCAATGGATCTTATCCTAGAATAGATTTCTTTTTTATTCGAGTGTAGGGAAGGAATCCCGGTTATTCACTCTATTTTTAAGTATTATTAAGTAAGCCATATACAATGCGTAGGACTACCCCCCCCATTTTCAAATTTCGAATTTAAAATACTTTATTTAATTGATTTTGGAATCCCTTTAATTGACATAGATACAAATCCTCTACTAGGATGATGCACAAGAAAAGGTCAGGATAGCTCAGTTGGTAGAGCAGAGGACTGAAAATCCTCGTGTCACCAGTTCAAATCTGGTTCCTGGCAGAGAAAAAAAGATCTACCGAATAGGTATTGATACAAATACCTCGAGATGGATTGAGATACATATTCGTTCATAATATAAATAGAGTATAGTATGATTTATTCATCTAAGTGGATAAGTCTATAATCTAGAAGCACTTCTTTTTCTTTTTAGAAAATGGTAAAAATTGAATATATCTTTTCTTTATGGTACAGAAGGGGGTGAGATTAGGCTCCCCTTTATTTTTTTCATTTCTTAATTTTGTATTCTGCTATTCCGATGAATCTTTTTTTAGTCTTGTTTATCTGATCTTACTTTCCTAGTTGTGCTAAGTCATACGCGCGATACAAAGTTCGGGGTAGAGAACTTCTTTGAATCATCTTATTTTTCTGTTCATTCTGACTGAAGAAAATTAATATCTGATTTTCAAAATAGGGAATCGAAATAAAACCCTTTTTTGCTCAGTCTATCTGGACTGCTTTTGTATAATAGGAATTAATTAGAAATAGGTATTCG